TAATCACAAAAACTTTTTGAATTATGGATACAAGAATCCAAATTCAATACGCAATTTTAGTATTCAAAAAATATTCTTTCAGAATCTTATTTTCCAGTTATTAAATCCTTTTTTTTTACCAAGTTCAATATTAATAAGATTAGTAAATATTTATTTATTTCGATGCAACAATAAATTTTTATTTTTCACAAGTAGTTTTATTGGTTGGTTAATTGGTCACATTTTTTTGATGAAATTGATTGAATTTATATTAGTCTGCATACAACAAAATAATTCAATTAAATCTAATGTACCTATTCAATCAAATAAGTACATTATGTCAGAATTTCGAAATTCAATGTTTAAAATGTTTATTATTTTCTTATTTGTTACCTGTTTATATTATTTAGGCAGAATACCGCCCCCCTTTTTTACTAAGAAATTGTCAGAAATTCAAAAAAGTAATGAAATTTATAAAAAAGGAAAAAGTGATGTCGAAAAAAATTTGCAAAGGGTACGAACTAAACAAAAACAAAAAAGATCCAAGAACAAAGATATTTTTTCGAAAAAAGAGAAGAATTTGTACAAAATCGATGAGGATAAATATAGCCTAGAATTTGCTCAAAAACCCCTTGTAAGCATTCTTTTTAATTATAAACGATGGAATCGTCCATTTCGATATATAAAAAATAATCGATTTGAAAATATCGTAAAAAATGAAATTTCAGAATTTTTTTTTCATACATGCCAAAGTGATGGAAAAGAGAGAATATCTTTTACGTATCCATCCAATTTATCAACTTTTCAAAAAATGATGGAAACAAAATTGGATCTCTTCACAAGAGATAAAATTTCCTATGACGAATTGTCTAATTATTGGAACTATACTAATGAAGAAAAAAGAAAGAAACTGAGCAATGAATTTCTAAATAGGGCAAAAGTTATTGATAATAAATGGATTTCTCTGGATATATTGGAAAACCGAATTCGATTGTGTAATGATGAAACTAAAACAAAATACTTAACTAAAATATATGATCCTTTTTTAAACAGATCTTTTCGTGGACGAATCCAAGATGAAAAAACTTACAAAAAAAATCAAATTTTGATAAATAAAATTCATGGTACCTTTCTTTATATTAATAATAATATTTATAATAATATTTATCAAAATAATAATAATAATTATCAAGAATTGGAGGAGAAAATAAAAACATTTGATCGAAAAGCATTAGGAATTTCATTTTTTTTTTTTAACCCAATCCATAAATTTTCACAAAAATCAGTATCAAGCTTAGGTTGTGAAGCACTCCATTTATTTCCAGAAGATGAACAAATCAAAAAGAATTCTGAAGATGAAGAAGAAAAAAAAAAAAGAATCAAAATCTTATTCGATGCAATTAGAACAGATTTGAAGGAAAAAACAATAGTAAATCAAAATAGAACTGAATGTATTAGAATAAACGAAATCCGTAAAAAAGTTCCTCGATGGTCATACAAATTTATTGACGAATTAGAACAACTGGACGGAAAAATTGAAGCAGAGAATTATCAAATTCGTTCTAGAAAAGCCAAACGTGTAGTCATTTTAAATAAATCTAAATTTTTTAAGAAAGACAATACTTATAATGATACGGAAGATACCGATAATACTAAAAAAAAAAACGAATTGGCTTTAATACGTTATTCACAACAATCGGATTTTCGGCGAGACATAATAAAAGGATCTATACGTGCTCAAAGGCGTAAAACAGTTACTTGGAAATTTTTTCAAAAAAGTGTGCATTCCCCCCTTTTTTTGGATAAAATGGAGAGACCTTTATTCTTTTTTTTTGATAGTATCAAGTCAATGAAAATCTTTTTTATGTTAAAAAATTGGATTCGAAAAAAGAAAGAATTTCAAATTTATGATTATACAGAGAAAAAAGTAAAAGAAAGTTCGAAAGAGGAACAAAAAAAAGAAAATGAGGAAAAAAAACGTATCGAAATAGCAGAAGCCTGGGATAGTATTATATTTGCTCAAGTAATAAGGGGTTTTTTATTAATAACGCAATCGATTCTTAGAAAATATATTATATTACCTTCATTGATAATAATCAAAAATATTGTTCGTATATTATTTTTTCAATTTCCTGAATGGTCTGAAGATTTTAGGGATTGGAAGAGAGAAATGTATATTAAATGTACGTATAATGGTGTTCAATTATCCGAAACAGAATTTCCAAAAAAATGGCTAACAGACGGTATTCAGATAAAGATATTATTTCCTTTTCGTCTAAAACCTTGGCACAAATCTAAGCTACGATCCAATGAAAAGAAAAAAGATCAAATGAAAAAAAAGAACTTTTGTTTTTTAACAATTTGGGGAACAGAAGTCGAATTGCCCTTTTCTGGTTCTACCCAAAATCGATTTTCATTTTTTAATCCGATTTTAAAAGAACTAAAAAAAAAAAAGAAACAATTTCAGTTTTTCATTTTTCTAGTTCGAAAAGCTTTAAGTGAAAAACTGAAATTGTTTCTAAATATCTTAAAAGAAAAAGCAAAATGGATCATCAAAAGTATTCTATTTCTAACGAAAAAAATAAAAAAATTTTCAAAAGTTCTATTTATTAAATTTAAATTCAAAAAAATAGATGAATTGAGTGAAAGCAAAAAAGATTCAATAATCGGGAAGAACAGTCCAATTATTTTCGAAGTAACCACTCAAATTCAATCTATAAATTCGGCAAATTATTCAATAAAAAAAAAAAAAATAAAGGATCTGAATGCTAAAAGAAAAGAAATTTTTAAAAAAATAGAAAAAATGAAAATTAAAAAAATAGAAAAAATGAAAAAAGGGCTTCTAATTTTAGAGACAAATATTAATTCGAACAAAACTACTTATGGTGTTAAAAGGATCGAATTAAAAAACAAAAATTTGCAGATATTAAAAAGAAGAAGAAATGTTCAATTAACTCGTAAATCACATTCTTTTTTTAAATTTTTCATGAAAAGGACATACATAGATATCTTTCTATATATCATTTGTATTCCGAGGATCAATACACAACTTTTTCTTGAATCAACAAAAAAAATTTTCAATAAATCCATTTACATTAATAAACCAAATGCAGAAAGAACTGATAAAACAAATCCAAATATAATTCGCTTTATTTCGATTATACACAAATATTTTAATACTAGGAATACAAATTCAAAAAATTCTTGTGACGTCTCCTTTTTGTCACAAGCATATGTATTTTTAAAATTATTACAAACCCGAATTATTAACATATATAAATTAAGATGGGTTTTTGAATATCATGAAAATTTTTTTTTTCTTAAAAATGAAATAAAAGATTCTTTTTTTGGAATAGAGGGAATATTTCATTCGAAATTAAAACATAAGAACTCTCACAATTCTGGAATAAATCAATGGACAAATTGGTTAAAGGATCATTATCAATATGACTTATCCCAAAGCAGATGGTCCAGATTAGTACCACAAAAATGGAAAAATAAGATCATTCAATGTCGCGTAACTCAAAATCAAGATTTAACCAAATATAATTCATATGAAAAAAGCCGATTAATTCTTTACAAAGAAGAACAAGTAGGTGCATTAAAAAAAAAAAAAATGAGAAAACAATATAGCTATGATCTTTTATCCTATAGTTTTATTAATTATGTGGATAAGAAAGACTCATATATTTATGGATCGAAATCCCTATTTCAAGTTCAAGCAAATAAAAAAAAAGTAATTTATTCTAATTACAACGCGCATAAAAATGAATTATTTGATATAATAGGTAATATCTTTATCAAAAATTATATAGCGGAAGACACTATTATAGATATGGAAAAAAACCAGTATAGAAAGTATTTCGATTGGGCGAGAATCAATATAGAAATACTAAATCGTTCCATATCGAATCCTGAATTTTGGTTCTTTTCAAAATTAGTGATATTTTATAATGCATATAGGGATAACCCATGGATCATACCAATCCAATTACTTTTTTTTAATTTTAATCAAAATATTAGTGAAAATAAAAATAACATTACTAGAAAGAAAAAAATAAGCGATATTTATCGATCATCGAAAAAAAAGAAATCTCTTGAATTGGAGTTAGAGACTCAAAATCAAGCAAAAACATTATACGTCGATCAAATAAATCTTGAAATACCTCTTTCAAACCAAGAAAAAGATTTTGTAGGATCAGGCAATGAAAAGAATATTAAGGGTATAAAGAAAAAGAAAGACAAGAACAAGATGGAGGCAGAACTTAATTTCTTACTAAGAAATTTTTGGATTTTACATTTGAATTGGAAGAATTTCTTAGGTCAAAGAATATTCAAAAATGTTAAAGTATATTGTCTCCTGATTAGATTGAAAAATTTAAGAGAAATTACTATAGCGTCTATTCAAAGAGGAGAGCTAGGTCTAGATATTATGATGATTCAAAATCAGAAGAATTTAACTCTTCAAGGCTTAAGAAAAAATAAAAAATTTATAAAAAAAGAAATATTTGTTATAGAACCTGTTCGTTTGTCTAGAAAAAACAAGAAAAAATTTCTTATGTATCAAACCGTGGGTCTTTCATTAATTCATAAGAATAAACGAAAAATTTATAAAAAATACCCAGAAAAATGTAATGTTAATAAGCAAAATTTAGATAAATACATTACAAGAACAAGAGATCAAAAGGTAATAGAAAAAAAGAATTTTGATTTACTTGTTACTGAAAATATTTTATCCCCTAGACGTCGTAGAGAATTGAGAATTCTAATTTGTTTAAATCCAAGTAATATAAATAGTATAGATAGAAACACAATATTTTATAATGAAAATAAAGTCCATAATTGTTTTCAAGTTTTGACTAAAAACTATATATATCTTGAGAAAGATAAAAAAAAACGAATGAATTTTAAAATTTTTCTTTGGCCAAATTATCGATTAGAAGATTTAGCTTGTATAAATCGCTATTGGTTTTATACCCATAATGGAAGTCGTTTCAGTATAGTAAGAATACATATGTATCCGCGATTGAAAATTCGTTAATCGAAATTTGTCTTCATATAAAATACATAACATAAATACAGACGCGCATTGTGGCATTGATATAAATAAAATGAAATATCCATTAGATCAAAAAAAATCAACGAAATCCTCTTTTATTTTTTAAGGAAATTCATATTTATATACAAAATTCAAAATTAGTGTCATTATTATTACTGATCAATAAATCAAATATATATATAAAGCGAGGAGATGGGAAAATAAAAAAAATAAATAAATATATATATAAAGCGAGGAGAAGGAAAAACTTTCAATTTTTATGGTAAAAAATGCATTTATACCTGTTATTTCAGAAGAAAAAAAAGAAAAAAACCCGGGATCGGTTGAATTTCAAGTATTCAATTTTACCAATAGAATACGAAGACTTACTTCACATTTTGAATTGCACCGAAAAGACTATTTATCTCAAAGAGGTTTACGTAAAATTCTGGGAAAACGGCAACGATTACTATCTTATTTGTCAAAGAAAGATGGAATACGTTATAAAAAATTAATAAATCAGTTTGATATTCGGGAGTCCAAAATTCGTTAAATTGAAAAGTAATTCTCAATTATTCGATTTATTCGATCTTGCATTTTGATGAACTTTTTTAAGCGATTCATATAAGAATGAATCGAGGAAAAACCTATGAATATCTTAACTACAAGAAAGGACTTTATGATAGTTAATATGGGCCCTCACCACCCATCAATGCATGGTGTTCTTCGACTTATTGTTACTCTAGATGGTGAAGATGTTATTGATTGTGAACCAATATTGGGTTATTTACACAGAGGAATGGAAAAAATAGCGGAAAATCGAACAATTATACAATATCTGCCTTATGTAACACGTTGGGATTATTTAGCTACTATGTTCACAGAAGCAATAACTGTAAACGGACCAGAACAATTGGGAAATATTCAAGTACCTAAAAGAGCCAGCTATATCCGAGTAATTATGTTGGAATTGAGTCGTATAGCTTCTCACCTATTATGGCTAGGGCCTTTTATGGCCGATATTGGTGCACAAACCCCTTTCTTCTATATTTTCAGAGAAAGAGAATTAATTTATGATCTATTTGAAGTTGCGACGGGTATGAGAATGATGCATAATTTTTTTCGTATTGGGGGGATAGCAACTGATTTACCTTATGGTTGGATAGATAAATGTTTTGATTTCTGCGATTATTTTTTAACAAGGATTGTTGAATATCAAAAACTTATTACTCGAAATCCTATTTTTTTAGAACGGGTTGAAGGGGTAGGGGTTATTGATGGAAAGGAAGTAATAAATTGGGGTTTATCGGGACCGATGCTTCGGGCTTCCGGAATACAATGGGATTTACGTAAAATTGATAATTATGAATGTTACGAAGAATTTGATTGGGAAGTTCAATGGCAAAAAGAAGGAGATTCATTAGCTCGTTATTTAGTTCGAATTGGTGAAATGATGGAATCCATAAAAATTATTCAACAAGCTTTGGAAGGAATTCCTGGCGGGCCATATGAAAATTTAGAAATCCGTTCCTTTGATAGAGAAAAAGAGCCAGAATGGAATGATTTTGAGTATCGATTTATTAGTAAAAAACCGTCTCCGACTTTTGAATTGCCAAAACAAGAACTTTATGTAAGAATTGAGGCCCCCAAGGGAGAATTGGGAATTTTTCTAATAGGAGATCAAAATGGTTTTCCTTGGAGATGGAAAATTCGTCCACCGGGTTTTATCAATTTGCAAATTCTTCCTCAATTAGTTAAAAGAATGAAATTGGCCGATATTATGACAATACTAGGTAGCATAGATATTATTATGGGAGAAGTTGATCGTTGAAATGATAATAGATATAACAGAAATACAAGATATGCATTTTTTTTTCAGATTAGAATCCTTTAAAGAAATATATGGAATTATATGGGCATTTTCACCTATTTTTATTCTTGTATTGGGAATTACAATAAGTGTACTAGCAATTGTATGGTTAGAAAGAGAAATATCCGCAGGAATACAACAACGTATTGGACCTGAATACACCGGTCCTTTTGGAGTTCTTCAAGCTCTAGCCGACGGAACAAAATTACTTTTCAAAGAAAATCTTATTCCATCTAGAGGAGATATTCGTTTATTCAGTATAGGACCATCCATATCAGTCATATCAATTATAATAAGCTATTCGGTAATTCCTTTTGGGTATAATTTTGTTTTATCTGATCTGAATATTGGTGTTTTTTTATGGATTGCTATTTCGAGTATTGCTCCCATTGGACTTCTTATGTCAGGATATGGGTCAAATAATAAATATTCCTTTTTGGGTGGTCTACGAGCAGCTGCTCAATCGATTAGTTATGAAATACCATTAGCTCTATGTGTGTTATCGATATCTCTACGTGCGATTCGTTAAGACAGAAATTTGTCGTTCGATACTATTACTATTGCTATACTCCTTTCTTTATAATACTTTTCTAGTATAAGGAGGTTAATAAATTGAATATATATTCCTTTTATTTTTAGTATTTATTTATTCAGATTGAATAATTTAATCAGATAGTTATATGAGTGCAATAAAACAGCTTCTATTGAATATAATTTATGAATACTATATTGCTTATAGTTAATAGAAAGTATGATAATTTTAAATTGCAGTAAAAATATTGAGTCTCATTTTCTATGTATAAGAATTAAGTGAAAAAATCAATTCAATTTTAAGTAGAAGTGGTCGTTTATCCCAAGGTTGGTTGATTAATCATCCTGTCTTGAAGCGGGCACAAAAGACCAACTTTAATTTATTTTAATATATTTTATATATATTACCATATATATAAAATATATTAAAATAAATAAGGGATTAATAAAAAAAATGAATGGATGGTTAGAAACACCAAGATATACAAAGGATTTGTAACGTATATTTTTTTAAATATCCAAAAGAACATTTATGACTAATAGAAAAAAGAATACTAATTGGGGCTTTCAATTGGTAGAAAAAAGAAAGCCGTACTCCCCACAATTCCGATCCAGAGTATCTTCTATCCACTAATTAAATAAATGACTATCAGAAACGAAATAATCCTTTAATTTTTTTCTTAAGTCCCTTTTTTATTATACTTGCATAAAAAAAGAATAGGTTAAGAACAAAAAAAAAAGGGATCCACTTTTTCTTTTTTTGTCTTATATCCATATTTATGGAGATAGAATTCATGTCATAATTTTGAAAACTAACATGTAATTCTTTTTCGTAATCGAAAACGATTAGGAAGTTATTGGAAGGAGTTATTGATAATTCTAAAAGAGTATTTTATGAAAGAATTTAGTTATTACTCAACAAATTTACTTTTTGATTTGTTAAGGGATGAGATCAATTCAGAAGTACCTTTCATATTTTTTATTTATTTATATTTTTTATTTATTTATAAAAAAAAAATTAAAAAATATGAAATACAATGTATTTTTCCTTATTCCAATTTTTTATTAGGTTATTAGGACAGACAGAATTCTATTGGTCTAATTCAGAACCGTCCAAAAAAATGGAATCTTATATATCTTAGGGATATATCAAGGGATAAATAAATGGCTCGGTCCGTAGATTTTTTTAAGGCTTTAAAAAGGAGCCGTATGAGGTGAAAATCTCATGTACGGTTCTGGAATAGAGATGGGAACAGTAATGTTATCACCGACTAGGATTATCAAACAGTTTAAGTACAGTTGATATAGTTGATGCTCAATCAAAGTATGGTTTTTGGGGATGGAATTTATGGCGTCAACCTATGGGTTTCATCGTTTTTATAATTTCTTCCCTAGCAGAATGTGAAAGATTACCCTTTGATTTACCAGAAGCGGAAGAAGAATTAGTAGCAGGTTATCAAACCGAATATTCGGGTATCAAATTTGGTTTATTTTACGTTGCTTCCTATTTAAACCTATTAATTTCTTCGTTATTTGTAACAGTTCTTTACTTGGGTGGTCCAAATATCTCTATTCCTTACATATTTGTTTCTGAATTTTTTGAAATAAATAAAGCATATGGAGTTTTTGTAACAATAATGGGTATCTTTATTACACTAGCTAAGACTTTTTTATTTTTATTTGTTTCTATCACAACACGATGGACTTTGCCTAGACTAAGAATAGATCAATTATTAAATCTTGGGTGGAAATTTCTTTTACCCATTTCTCTTGGTAATCTATTATTAACAACTTCGTCTCAACTGTTTTCACTATAAAAAATGGACCTTCTATATTCAAATTAAAAACTTGTATCAAACAAGAGAAAGAAAAAAATATTCAGAGATATTCACGATATGTTCCTTATGGTAACTGGATTCATAAATTATGGTCAACAAACAGTCCGAGCTGCAAGGTACATTGGTCAAGGTTTCATGATTACCTTATCTCACGCAAATCGTTTACCTGTAACTATTCAATATCCTTATGAAAAAATAATCACATCAGAACGTTTCCGTGGTCGAATACATTTTGAATTTGATAAATGCATTGCTTGTGAAGTATGTGTTCGTGTATGTCCCATAGATTTACCCGTTGTTGATTGGAAACTAGAAACGGATATTCGAAAGAAACGGTTGCTTAATTACAGTATTGATTTCGGAATCTGTATATTTTGTGGTAACTGTATTGAGTATTGTCCAACAAATTGTTTATCAATGACTGAAGAATATGAACTTTCGACTTATGATCGCCACGAATTGAATTATAATCAAATTGCTTTGGGCCGTTTACCAGTATCAGTAATTGATGATTATACAATTCGAACGATTCAAATAAAATTATAAATTATTGATAATTAAATCCAATTCTTCTGAAAACGAAAATTATCGAATATAAATCCAATCATATATTATACATATACTTCTTTTACTTCTTTCATTTTTAAAATTTAAATTTTCTAGTTTGAAATTACTCTTTCATATAAAGAAACGAATGAAATGATATTGATTCGATAATAACTGTATTTATAGCAATTCACTTTTTTTATATTAGGATCATTTCTTATCTTAGGATTAGGTTCAATTCAATGCGGAGAGAATTTGAGTATTTCATCTATAATTTTTTTCCTGGTCATATCAATAAGGTCATGAAATTTCGATTTATTTATCTCTTATTTTACATATAATGGATTTGCCTGAACCGTTACATGATTTTCTTTTAGTCTTTTTGGGGTCAGGTCTTATACTAGGAAGTCTAGGAGTAGTATTATTTACGAATCCCATTTTTTCTGCTTTTTCGTTGGGAATGGTTCTTGTTTGTATATCTTTATTCTATATTTTATCAAACTCCCATTTTGTAGCTGCATCACAGCTACTTATTTACGTGGGCGCTATAAATGTTTTAATCATATTTGCTGTGATGTTCATGAATGGTTCAGAATATTACCAAGATTTTCATCTTTGGACCGTTGGGAACGGAATTACTTTGACGGTTTGTACAAGTATTTTTCTTTCACTAATAACTACTATTCTAGATACATCATGGCATGGGATTATTTGGACTACAAGACCAAATCAGATTATAGAGCAAGATTTGATAAGTACTAGTCAACAAATTGGAATTCATTTATCAACAGATTTTTTTCTTCCATTTGAACTCATTTCAATAATTCTTTTAGTTGCTTTGATAGGTGCAATTGTTGTGGCTCGCCAATAAGATATTTTTTGAACTAACAATATAAATCCAAATTGAATTTTGTTAGATTTTATCACATTTATTTTCGTTGAATTCTATGTGAACGTAAAAGAGTATTTATGTAGAAAATCGTTTTTTATTGTCAATATATTATCTTTTTGTAGTAGACTTTTTATATTCTTTAGTCAATAAAATCCGTTAAATTCTCGTTCATATTGAAATGAATAAAAATGGATAAGGAGTTCGTCAATGATATTTGAACATGCACTTGTTTTGAGTGCCTTTTTATTTTCTATAGGTATCTATGGGTTGATTACAAGTCGAAATATGGTTAGAGCCCTTATGTGTCTTGAACTTATACTGAATGCAGTTAATATCAATCTCGTAACCTTTTCCGATTTTTTTGATAGTCGTCAATTAAAAGGAAATATTTTTTCAATTTTTGTTATAGCTGTTGCAGCCGCTGAAGCAGCTATCGGACTGGCTATTGTTTCCTCTATTTATCGTAATAGAAAATCAACTCGTATCAATCAATCGAATTTGTTGAATAAATAGTATTACTAAAAAAAAGTAGAATTTATAATAGTGTGTACTATTAATCAATTCAAATGGGCATATATTTCAAATTGGCATATATGATATATAACTTATGATAATGTGATAATGTTTGCAAAAACAAACATAAGAAATCAAAGTATCTTGGTTCTATTATGTTATTTTTATTTTAATTAATCTATAAGTAGATTTTGATTAGCAAAATTATGATAAATCATTGATTCATCTGGTGTAATATTTATATATAATTCGTTTACGACTTTACTAGATCGAAAATGGTGAATTTTTGATGTTCAAGGATTACGATCCAATGTCACATTCAGTAAAGATTTATGATACATGTATAGGATGTACTCAATGTGTTCGAGCCTGCCCCACAGATGTTTTAGAAATGATACCTTGGGATGGATGTAAAGCTAAACAAATTGCTTCTGCCCCAAGAACAGAAGACTGTGTTGGTTGTAAGAGGTGTGAATCCGCCTGTCCGACGGATTTCTTAAGTGTTAGAGTTTATTTATGGCATGAAACAACTCGAAGCATGGGTCTAGCTTATTGATATATTTCAAAAAGAACCACACACACAAGTACCTTTTTTTTACTGGCAAAAACCCGCGCTCAAAATACAAAAGATTTGTTTTTGTATTTTGAGCGCGGGTTTTTCTAGTCTAAGTATATCTTATTTTTATCACGAATTTTTTTCCTTGGTTAACAATAATTGTAGTTTTGCCAATAGCCGCGGGTTCTTTAATTTTCTTATTTCCTCATAAAGGAAATAAGGTCATTAAGTGGTATACTATTTGTATTTGTTTAATGGATCTACTTCTAACAGCCTATGTATTTTGTTATCATTTCGAATTGGATGATCCACTAATTCAATTGACAGAAAATTATAAATGGATCCATTTTTTTGACTTTTACTGGAGATTCGGAATAGATGGACTCTCTATAGGACCCATTTTATTGACAGGATTCATTACTACTTTAGCTACGTTAGCGGCTCAGCCAGTTACTCGAGAATCCAAATTTTTTTATTTCCTGATGTTAGCAATGTATAGTGGTCAAATAGGAACATTTGCTTCTCGAGACATTTTACTTTTTTTCATCATGTGGGAATTCGAATTAATTCCCGTTTATCTACTTTTATCCATGTGGGGTGGAAAAAAACGTTTGTATTCAGCTACAAAATTTATTTTGTACACTGCGGGAAGTTCTGTTTTTTTATTACTGGGAATTCTGGGTATGGGTTTATATAGTTCGAATGAACCAACATTAAATTTTGAATTATTAACTAATCAATCATATCCCATGGCGTTGGAAATAATATTCTATATGGGATTTCTTATTGCTTTTGCTGTCAAATTACCAATTATACCCTTACATACGTGGTTACCCGACACCCACGGAGAGGCACATTACAGCACTTGTATGCTTTTAGCCGGAATATTATTAAAAATGGGAGCATATGGGTTGGTTCGAATTAATATGGAATTATTATCTCGTGCTCATTCTATATTTTGCCCCTGGTTAATGCTATTAGGTTCAATTCAAATAATCTATGCAGCTTCAACATCTCTTGGTCAACGTAATTTAAAAAAAAGAATAGCTTATTCTTCGGTATCTCATATGGGTTTCTTAATTTTAGGAATTGGCTCTATAAGCGATACAGGTCTCAACGGGGCTATTTTACAAATAATCTCTCATGGATTTATTGGCGCTGCTCTTTTTTTCTTGGCGGGAACTAGTTATGATAGACTACGTCTTCTTTATCTCGACGAAATGGGTGGAATGGCTATCCCAATGCCAAAAATATTCACAGTTTTCACTATGTTATCGATGGCTTCTCTTGCATTGCCGGGCATGAGCGGTTTTGTTGCAGAATTGATAGTCTTATTAGGAATAATTACTAGCCAAAAATATCTTTTAATCACAAAAATACTAGTAACTTTTGTAACAGCAATTGGAATGATATTAACTCCTATTTATTCATTATCTATCTTACGTCAAATGTTCTATGGATACAAGATTTTTAATACACCAAATTCTTATTTTTTTGATTCGGGGCCACGAGAATTATTTATTTCAATTTCTATCCTTATACCTGTTATAAGTATTGGTATTTATCCAGATTTTATTTTTTCATTTTCGGCTGACAAGGTTGAAGCTATTCTATCTAATTTTTTATAGATAGTTTTCAGGAATAAATGAAAAAAAAAGAAGAAATAAATCCATAAATCCTATGTACAATACAAATATATATATATATTTGTATTGTATTAATTATGGATTAATTTATGTATTAAAAAAGAAATAATTCTAAGTGAATATGTTGTTTGTGAGAAACCCTTGAGTCACTACCGCATTACTTGATTTAAGGGGTTCTCTATCATTTATTTGAATTTTTCTTTTTAGTTATTATATATATTTATTCTATTTTATTTGGGTTTCTGTATTTAGATTTGTAAAGTTGTTTCTTCACTTTAATTCAATTAGATGTAAATGAACCATAACTATGTAGTCCTATTCCTAAAAGATTTATCCCTAAATAACATACCCAAATTATAAAAAAACCCATAGAAGCCACTATTGAAGAGTTTATATATTCTAATTTTTTATTTTTTCTAGTATGTAAATAAATCGCGAATATAGTCCAAGTAATAAAAGCCCAAGTTTCCTTTGGATCCCAATTCCAATATGATCCCCATGCCTCATTAGCCCATACTGCTCCTGAAATAATACCTATTGTTAAAAAGATAAAACCTAGACTAATAGTACGGTAACCCCAACGATCCAATTGTTGAATAAATTGAGATCTATAATAATTTCTATAAGACGAAAAAGCTGTTTTTTGGAAAACATTATTTTTTTCATTCATATTCATGTATTTAATTTCGACAAAAGAAAATGATTCATTTATTAAAAAAAACAAATTCTTGCTTTTACCAAGCAGTTCTTGGAATGTAATGACTAAAATAGCCACAGATAATAATGATCCACATAAAAGAGTTGCATAACCCAATATCATCATACTTACGTGCATCATTAACCAATGGGACTGTAAAGCGGGTACTAATATTATGGATTCGTTCATTTTTTTAAAAAGACCTGAAGTAGCAAAGACTTGAGTAAAAATAACACTTGGTGCGATTATTGTGTTTAAATAGTCGTTTTTATGTTTTTTGAAGGAAGGAACCATATAAAAAATGGAAAAAGTCCATGAAAGAAATATTAATGATTCATATAAATCACTAAACGGTAAATGTCCCGAAAAAGCCCAACGAGTAACTAACAATCCTGTTATACAAAAAAAGGTTATTATCATGCCTTTTTTTGACGAATCATATAATCTTATGATTTCATTGACTAATAATAAGGTTATCCAATGAATTGAAATTAAAATGGATACGACCGAAAACGATATATGAGTTAATATATGCTCTAAAGTTGAAAATACCATCATATAATATATAATCACAAAATCGAAATACTAGGAATAGAAATAAGAATTGAGTTCATTATAGGACCTTTTTTTTTGAAAAGATAAGATATCATGCCGCTACTCGGACTCGAACCGAGATGCTCTAGCACTGCTTCCTAAGAGCAGCGTGTCTACCAATTTCACCATAGCGGCTTACTCAAAATCATAATAATTAATTTTTAATCAATTGTCGAGATTCAAAGAATCAATTAAAGTAAAATATTTGTTTACTAAACATTAAATAAAGAATTTTATTAGAATCTATTCGAAATATATATTTCAATACTTTTCTTTTTATTCTATATCTATATTCTTATTCTAAATATAAAATATAAATAATTTTTTATTCTGAAGTCTTAGTAAAAGTAAAAAAAATTATATTATTATATATATAAATTAATAATTCTAAAATTAGAATCCAATTATTATGTTTATGTTATGTAATTTTAAATGACTCTTTTTTTATTTATTTCATTTTCTGAATATAAAGAAATGTATTTCCATTTTTTTATATTCAGTGGAAAATAAAAAAGAGCACTTCTATAATCAAAATCAAAAATGGAACACTACATTCAACAAAGGATTTTTTATTAGAATATAGATAATGTAAATATTATAAATTAATACTATACTGAAATTAATACTATAACTATATATATATTAAATATTAAATTTATATTAGTATTTTTTTTTTGATTTTAAAAATATTCATTGAATCCAGTTAATTGAAATTACTCTAACGTTTGTATTTGTTACAAAAAAAGCTTTTTGAATTCCCCGTAAAAATAGATTGTGCTAATGAAAAAGCTTTCAATCTTGTCCAATATCCTTTCTTTTTCCATAAAGTATTCCGAATAATTTTTTTGGATATAGAAGTGCGCTTTTTTGGAACTGCCATATAATTTATATAGTTTTTCATTTTTATATAGTTCTATGTCAAAGACATTTTTTTCCGTAAATGAAAAGGAATTTCTCTTTAATTAGCCATATATCTTATCTATCTTAATTCCCATTTTTTGTTTCCTATTTAAAGTAAAACATTGAATATTATAACCCTTTTTTTTTGATTTTTCCAAACATCCAAATTTTTTATTGTAATCAAAATACTAAATTAGTTAAAAAATCAAAAATGAACCGATGATTTTTGTCAAAAAAGGACTTTTTTTTAATTCATCATTCATATAAAAATAAAAATGTTCTTAGTTTTGGTGTAATTAATTATTTTATTCCAACTCTATACATAAAATTAAATTCGAATTAAAAAAAAATTATTTTTTGCTAGGAATTTCGTTACCGCTCCATTTTTAGTTTATACTTTGTAATATGTAATGTAATATGTAATATTTCAAATATTGAATAAAGATTCAAATTAATAATACATCTGTCTATTTTAATTCTATATTTCTTTTTTTTATTAACCGAACTCCTTCTTTACAAAAAAGATAAAAAACCAACGAATAAGAAATCAAATTCATTAGAATCGGAATTTTTTTTTGTTTATTGTATGGAATATACATATCAATATTCATGGATTATACCTTTTATTCCATTTCCAGTTCCTATGTTAATAGGAGTGGGACTTTTATTTTTTCCGACGGCAACAAAAAATCTGCGTCGTATGTGGGCTTTTCCTAGTATTTTATTGTTAACTATAGTTATGATTTTTTCGGTTGATCTGTCTATTCATCAAGTCAATAATAGCTCTATTTATCAATATGTATGGTCTTGGACCATAAATAATGATCTTTCTTTAGAGTTTGGGTGCTTAATCGATTCACTTACGTCTATTATGTTAATATTAATTACTACTGTTGGTATTTTGGTTCTTATTTATAGTGATAATTATATGTCTCATGATCAAGGATATTTGAGATTTTTTGCTTATATGATTCTTTTTAATATTTCAATGCTGGGATTAGTTACTAGTTCGAATTTGATACAGATTTATGTTTTTTGGGAATTGGTTGGAATGTGTTCTTATTTATTAATAGGCTTTTGGTTCACACGTCCTATTGCGGCAAATGCTTGTCAAAAAGCATTTGTAACTAATCGTGTAGGGGATTTTGGTTTATTATTGGGAATTTTAGGTCTTTATTGGATAACGGGTAGTTTGGAATTTAGGGATTTGTTTCAAATAATAAATAACTTAATTTATAAAAATGAGATTAATGTTTTTTTTGTTACTTTGTTTGCCCTCTTCCTATTTTGTGGCGCAGTCGCTAAATCCGCCCAATTTCCTCTTCATGTGTGGCTACCTGATGCTATGGAAGGACCTACTCCTATTTCCGCCCTTATACATGCTGCTACTATGGTAGCGGCTGGAATTTTTCTTGTAGCTCGGCTTCTTCCTCTTTTCATAGTTCTACCCCCAATAATGAATGGAATAGCTTTTATAGGTATAATAACAGTAGTATTAGGAGCTACTTTAGCTATTGCTCAAAAAGATATTAAGAAAAATTTGGCCTATTCCACAATGTCTCAATTGGGTTATATGATGTTAGCTTTAGGTATGGGATCCTATCGAGCCGCTTTATTTCATTTGATTACTCATGCTTATTCAAAAGCATTGTTGTTTTTAGGATCTGGATCCATTATTCATTCAATGGAAGCTGTTGTCGGATATTCTCCAGCTAAAAGTCAAAATATGGTTCTTATGGGTGGTTTAACAAAACATGTACCAATTACAAAAACTGCTTTTTTAGTGGGTACACTTTCTCTTTGTGGTATTCCACCTTTTGCCTGTTTTTGGTCTAAGGATGAGATTCTTAATGATAGTTGGTTGTATTCACCAATTTTCGCAATAATAGCTTGTTCCACA